TGGCCTGTTCTCCCCGGTCGGAATAGGTGGTTCCTTCCCTTAGAACCGTACTTGAGAGTTTCCTATCTCATACGGCTCAAAAATCGATTCTTTTTGTGTCCTATCTTAATCTACCCTATGCTAACTGAATTAGATTTCTCATAAACCTATCCCATTTTTTCTTGGGTTAACCAGAAGAAGTTAATTACATAAGTTTCAAACCCTAATTTTGATCAATAATCAGAATCAGTTTGATCTTTTCTCCCACCTTCAGAAGAATGAAGCATAGGTATCCCCACAATATCGTTAGAATTTTCTGAAAGGTAACTATCTCGGTTTCATATATGGAATTCATATAGAATCTTTGAAAAAGACTTTTTTCCATAAGAAAAAAGAACTTACTATCTTTGGGATCTGATGCTACACCGCTGCTCAATACCTTAGTGGATCGACTCTATTACATAAGTTGATTCCTAACTTTTGTCCCATATCATGACATAAGTAAGCAGTTCTTAACTGTATCGACTCAATAGCTCGCTAATTGATCTTTACGGTGCTTTCTCTATCAATTTGATCCTTTATCCATAGAATATAGTATATAGGCTACACTCATTTTTTTTTTTCTTCCTATTTTGGTTCTCGTGAAGTCTCTTTCCTTGCTACAGCTGATAAAAATCGTTGCTTTGGACGATGCATTATGTAGAAAGCCTATTTTTTCTAGTATTTACTAGCCAATTTGATCTTTGCTTTTTTTCCTTATTTCTATAGTGGAGATAGTCGCACGTAATGACAGATCACGGCCATATTATTAAAAGCTTGTGGTAAGAATGGGTTTCGTTCTAGTGCCCGGAAATAATATTCCAAAGCCTTTGTATGCTCTCCATTGCTTGTGTGTATAAGGCCTATGTTATAGAGTATATAACTTCGATCATAGGGATCAATTTCTGGTCGCGTAGCTTCATAATAATTCTGTAAAGCTTCCGCATAATTTCCTTCGGATTGAGCCAACATCCGTTACGGTCGTTCATTCTATTCAAAAAATCTCCGTTCCAGAACCGTACATGAGATTTTCATCTCATACGGCTCCTCCCTTCTGCGCATAGTACTAAGGGGAATAATCCATAGAATAAAAATTGAACTATTCTCATCTCATTATGAACTGAAAGGAACTAGTATTTTTACAAGAAATCTCTAGCCAGCCTTCCCGCAAGAGGTTTTTTCTTAACACCAATCATATTAGTGTTAGATATAAATGGTAACTCCAACAATTTCTTTGTTCTCAACGCCTTCTATTTCCAGGAATTAGTCACTTCAACGATCTTTGATGGTTATACGGGTATCCAAAGTACAAACGAGATGGATGTTTGTTGTCCCAACCATTCTTGTTAGTCCCGATACCGATAAGGAAAGGGGGAATTTATAACAAAGTTTTTGTGTTGTTGATTCCTAGGTGTAGTGCTTTTTCCCTTATGCCGTCTATTGGTACTAATGTAGTGTAGGATTGACCCGCAATACAGAACCCATAGGTGTAACCTTTCGCTCAATACTCAAATCAACAATTGAAACATCTGAGGCTGCATCAATCGAGGATACACGATAGAAGGAATTGTTCTATCTCCAAACTTCACCTTCACCGAGCGTAGGTTTATTTCAAGAATTTAGTTCTTTCTATACCGAACCGCGTCTCTTTCTCGTAAGACTGAGGTGAGGGCTAAAAAAAACAAGAAAAAAGAATCAAATCGCACCATCTCTGTAATAGGTAAATGCCTTTTTTTCTCCTGAAGTTGTCGGAATTATTCGTAATAAGATATTGGCTACAATTGAAGAGGTCTTATCAATAAAATTTCCATTTATATGAGATCTAGGCATAATTAGCAATCCATTCTAGAATTCTTTTCATTACCCCTCGGGGAAAATGATCCCACAAACAAAGCAAAGGAATTATACAGTACGAAATAACATAAAAACAGACTAATTTTATTCTAATAAATAGATATTAAATAGATATGGGCTTTCCACTTAAATTGTCCCCTTTTGTTTGGAAAGATATGAGATATTGGAATCAGATTGATTTCATTCCCATTTTTGTAGTATACCAATGAGCGGAACTATTACTATTTCATCTAAGTTAAATAACCAAGGACTTTTTTTACTACAGATTCTGATAACTCGAGAAGTTTTGATTTGGTTATGATCCAAAGAGAAAAAAGAATGGAATAATCATTCCATGAAAAAATAGAGTAGAGTAACCATACCTTCTGTTTGCATAACGTGTATACACCACGCCATACAATCGAAATATCAAAATCCATGGGACGATTCATAAATTTGGAATAGATCCGCGGGGTAGCTGATGAATGAGAGAAGTTTTTGTTGAGAAATATTAAATGGGAAAGGAATTCTTCCTATGGAACTAGTGATCGGTCGTACCTGTACTGCAGTAATATGAATAACTCGCTATTCACTCAGTTTCTGGTCAATAATAAGATTATGTAGGAGAGATGGCCGAGTGGTTCAAGGCGTAGCATTGGAACTGCTATGTAGGCTTTTGTTTACCGAGGGTTCGAATCCCTCTCTTTCCGTTTCTGTTAATTCACCAATGTTATCGACCACAATGTATCAAATCAAATAACAATTGAAACCATTATTCCAGCAATAAGACCCTTATTTGATAGAAATTCTCTATTCCTAATTATTGTGGTTATAAAATAGGAAAGAGCAAAAAAGAAAAAAATCCTACTGTTGATCCATTTGTGATAGGTGAAAAAATGCGGATGGATTAAGGCCCTTAGATCTATTTAGTTCGGCGAAAAGGGGACAAAATTCTATGAACCTTTCTTTCTTAATTTTGTTAGGTTCAAGTCTGACGAGAATAATATTCTACGACTAACAACTCATTTATTTGCAAACCAATCCATTTACTATCTATTATTTGATTTACTAATCCTTTATATTGGAATGAGTCAATAGTCAAATGTTTTGGCAATTCCTCATGGACGGATGAAGCAATATAATTTTGAATCAGACCTTTTGATCTTTGGTTATCCTTCGCAGTAATAGTATCTCGGGGTTTGCAACGATAACTTGGTATATCCACTATACGACCATTAACTAAAATATGTCTATGGTTAACCAATTGCCTGGCTCCGGGGATGGTCGAAGCCATACCCAATCGAAAGAGGATGTTATCCAAACGCATTTCAAGTAGTTGTAGTAAAACCTGACCCGTTGACCCTTTGGCTTTTCCAGCGATATGTACATATCTAAGTAATTGTCGCTCTGTCAGACCATAATGAAAACGCAATTTCTGTTTTTCTTCTAAACGAATACGATATTGTGATTTTTTCCCAGAACGCAATTGGTTTTTAAGATCACTTCCGGATCTAGGTCTTTTACTAGTTAGTCCTGGTAAAGCTCCCAGACGGCGTATTTTTTTAAAACGAGGTCCTCGGTAACGAGACATAAAGACTCCTTTTTTTTATTTTATTGAAATTTCATTTTACACAATAAATCTAAATTTAAACTGAACTAAAGGATAAACAAAGCAAAATCGACTGATGAAGTACTACAAAAAAAAATGAATTGTATCAACATCTAGATTTTTTGTATATATATATATATAGGAAGTTGAGGCTCCGTTTGATGATTTGTTCTGTAGAGATCTAATTGCTCTAATCCATTTTTATTAATAATTGCAAGTTACCACGACATAATAGATCGCTGATCCAGCATTTTATTTGAAGAAAAGGAGAGATTATCAATCTCGGAAAAATAGATAGAGAAAAAGCCGGCTATCGGAGTCGAACCGATGACCATCGCATTACAAATGCGATGCTCTAACCTCTGAGCTAAGCGGGCTCACATAAGAGAAAAATTGCGTAACAAATAGAAATATTGTATAGGAATTCCGGAAAATGTCGGATCTTAGCTATTAATTTCATATGAACTAAACTAATTAATAGAGTTCTATAGCTAGAAGTTCGAAGTTCTAAGCTAAGTTCCTTTTAGAAATAATTAAAATAAAAAAATAAAATAATAAAAAAATAATAAATATAAAATATAATAAAGTAATATTAATAAATTATTAAAAAATATTTCATCAATCATAATCATAATATATGATCATATCAAATTCAATTGGAAATTCTAATTAGAATAAATAGAATTTTTCTTAAAGCTTAACTAAAGCAGTTATAGATAGTAAATTATGTTAATTTCATTATAGTGGATCGGTCCTAAGAAAAGAATAAGATAAGGATAAAGATACAATCTAAATTTGATTGAGACATTATTCTGGTTTCATTTTGAAAAGGAGGAGATAGGACGAAAAAAAAAAGAATGAATATCGAACGTTACAGTATTACAAATCACACTGTAAAAATGAAAGGGAGAGATAAAATAGATATGGGATATATCTATTCATCTTGAATTGAAAATACATCAATGATAGAATTATTTATGATTGAAATAAACAAGGTTTATCCAATAGAAATGAACTGATATAGGATGGTCAAAAAAAGAAATAAATGAAAGAGATGGATGAAATTATAAATGTATCTTGGTCTCAAAGAAAAGGGAAAGGGGGATATGGCGAAATTGGTAGACGCTACGGACTTGATTGGATTGAGCCTTGGTATGGAAACCTGCTAAGTGGTAACTTCCAAATTCAGAGAAACCCTGGAATTAAAAATGGGCAATCCTGAGCCAAATCTTTCTTTTGGGAAAACAAGGGTATAAAACTAGAATAAAAAAGGATAGGTGCAGAGACTCAATGGAAGCCGTTCTAACGAATAGAGTTGACTACGTTGCGTCGGTAGCTGGAATCCCTCTATCGAAATTAGAGAAAGGCCATATATACCTAATACGTACGTATACATACTGACATATCAAACGATTAATCACGACACGAATCCATATCATATAAATCCATATCGTATAATATATTTATATTATTAATGTTTATTATAACATTATGAATGATTATGAAATCATGAAATATGACATGAAATTCGGAAAAAATT